ATTCTAATAGAATAGAATTATGAACTTCATTCTCATTATTATTAGAATGATATTTATATTTTTTTCATCCAAAAAATCATCTTTTTTATACAAATACAATACATAGGTCGTCGATTCGGCAGTGGACAAAAAAGGGGGATCCATCTTTCCAGTTAATGGTTCAAAGAATTTTATCCATATGAGTGTTCTACATCGGATAAATTCCCAATTCTTCCTTTTTTCTTTTTATCATTTTTAAACCTTTTTGGTACTAACGTAGCGGTAGAAAGAGTACCATGTTATGCTGTGCCTGGACTTCAAACAATTTATCTTTAACCATGTAAAAGACCTCAACATTATTGGTTGATAGAGAAGAGAATCAAAGTTCATTTACCAATTAGTTACGAAATGCTATGGTTCTTACATATGATTTCTGAATGAAATCCAATTCCGAAGTAATTCGTCGAGATTGTGCACCCTTTGTTCCTATTTCTGCTATAAAAAATAATAGAAAGAAAGTGCAGCCGGTGAAATCCAACCTATTCTTGAAATACACAACTCGCACACACTCCCTTTCCAAAAAAAATCAATACACCCAGCACTACGCTTAGATTTATTGGATTTGTTGCTAAAATATCGGTATTAAATTCGAAACTCCCAGCGGATGGCCAGTGCCCCACGGAAACAAAAGAATCGGTTCTATTTTTCATATGCTCTCCCTTTATAGATAGGACTAACAAAGAACAGAGTTCTTTTTGTATCACTCCGCTTATTATTCTTAATCTTAATGGAATTTGAGAATTCTCAAATTTATTAGTTATGGTTATGTTTTTATTCTTCTTTTTTTTTTTTTACATTTTTATTCTACTTAAACATTAAACAAAAGGATTTGCAAATAAAAGAGCTAATGCCACGACCAGTCCATAAATGGTTAAAGCTTCCATAAAAGCCAGACTCAGCAATAAAGTACCTCGTATTTTACCCTCTGCTTCTGGTTGTCTCGCAATACCTTCTACGGCTTGGCCCGCAGCAGTTCCTTGACCAACCCCAGGTCCGATAGAAGCAAGCCCTACAGCCAATCCAGCAGCAATAACGGAAGCAGCAGAAATAAGTGGATTCATGGTAAGTTCCTCGCACCAAAAAAAGAAATGATTAATGATACAACCAACCAATGAATTAGTACTTAATCTACTTCTTTTTCTACTTCTCAGGTCGAAGTAACTAAAAGCTCCAAATGGAATTCAGAATATTACTGAATTGTCAGAACTACTTCGAGATATCGTTTTTCCTTTCTACCTTATGACCTTATGTAAATAGATATGTATATAGTTTTAGTAATTGCATTTCCTTGTTTATAAACTATTCTATTATTTCTCTTTCATTCAATTCACAATCACAGACAAAATAGAAAAAGGACTGATATGGGAATCCATATAAATGCAGTGGACTAGAAAAAAAGAGATAGGGGTCATTACTATCTAACTAGTAAATAGCATAGAATTTTATTCTTCCATAACGTAAATCACCTGCACTTTTTATTCTATACATATATGTAGTAGGATCCCCAACCCTTCTTTCTTTCTTGATATATACATACATGTAGCTATTTGCATTTTATTCTACAACTCAGTGGATTATATGGAACCCCCCGCATTGCTTGATTTGGGATAAGCTTCAAAAAAGACTAGACTATTTCAAAAGTTAGTCAATGATGACCCTCCATGGATTCACCTATATAAGCCGCAGCCAAAGTTGCAAAAATAAGAGCTTGAATACCGCTTGTAAATAATCCAAGAAACATGACAGGTATAGGAACTACTGAAGGCACTAAAGAAACAAGAACAACAACCACTAATTCATCAGCCAATATATTCCCAAAAAGTCGAAAACTAAGAGATAAAGGTTTGGTGAAATCTTCTAGAATATTAATTGGTAAAAGTATTGGAGTTGGTTGAATGTATTTCCCGAAATATCCCAATCCTTTTTTACTAAGACCCGCATAGAAATATGCCACTGACGTGGGTAAAGCTAAAGCAACAGTAGTATTTATATCATTCGTGGGCGCAGCTAACTCTCCATGAGGTAACTTTATGATTTTCCAAGGTAAAAGAGCGCCTGACCAGTTAGAAACAAAAATAAATAGGAACATCGTTCCTATAAAAGGAACCCAAGGACCATACTCCTCTCCAATCTGAGTTTTGCTCAAGTCTTGAATAAATTCAAGGACATATTCGAAGAAATTCTGACCGTCGGTCGGAATGGTTTGTGGATTCCGAACAGCTATGATGACTGAACCTAATAAGATAGCAATTACAACCCAAGAAGTGATAAGTACTTGGGCATGAATTTGTAAACCTCCTATTTGCCAATATAAATGTTGGCCTACTTCTACACCTGATATATCATATAACCCTTTGAGTGTTTTAATGGAACATGGTATAACATTCATATTGTCCTCTAACAGAAATCGAACTTCAAAAAAGTAATTATTTTGATTCAACCATTTCTTTCTCAATTCATCTATGTTCATTCATGAATTGAAGTTTTCTGAATCGTATATTTCGGATACTGAGAAATCACATAAAAAAAAATACCAATCATTTTCTCTTTTCAATATTATTTGATAGTCAAAACATAGTTCAAACTCCAAAAGATGCAAACCAAAATAGTAACAATCAAAGAGAGTTCACCAAAAACAAACTAATCTTCTTCTTTATTCTTCTTAATGATAAGAGTAATGATAAGATAATCAACCATTTTTTATATAACTGGAACGGCCCTCACAAATTGCAGATACTAATTTGGTAAGAATCAATCGAATCGAAGCTATAGCATCATCGTTGGCCGGAATAGAAATATCTGCAAGATCTGGGTCACAATTTGTATCAATTAAACAAATCGTCGGAATACCCAAAATGGAACATTCTCGAAGAACCGTATATTCTTCTTGCTGATCAACGATAATTACAATATCGGGCAATCCCGTCATATATTTGATCCCACCCAGATATGCTTGCAAGGTAGATAAATTTCTCTTCAACATTGCTGCATCTCCTTTGGGGAGACGATTGAATTTCCCCATCTTTTGTTCTGTTCTTAAGTCCCTGAACTTCTGAAGTCTTGTTTCTGTAGTATACCAATTCGTTAACATACCACCAAGCCTTTTTTTATTAACATAATGACATCGAGCCCTTATTGCTGCTGATGCTACTAAATCCGCTGCTTTCTTTTTGGTGCCAACGATTAAGAATTTTTTTCCCCTACTTGCTGCATCAAAAACTAAATCGCAAGCTTCTGATAAAAAACGAGCAGTTATAGTAAGATTTGTAATATGAATACCCTTACGCTTTGCAGAGATGTAAGGAGCCATTCTAGGATTCCATTTATTAGTACCATGACCAAAATGAACTCCTGCTTCCATCATTTCTTCCAAATTGATGTTCCAATATCGTCTTCCCATTTTCCCACACTTTCTCTTTTTCTTTTTTTTTTTCAAAGAGATTCAGTACCCTATGAAATAAATAATTGTTCCGACGGAACCTTCTACCAGGATTGACCATTGATCTACGACCCAAACCATGAATTTCATTCTTTATTTTTTATTTCATTGATTACGAAATACATAATTGGACCGGAGAGTTAAAGTAAAAAGAATGAACCTCTTGTTAAGAATTAGTAAATTACATTACGTAAATGATTGGTCTGATGTCTCATGGAAAGTGTTTGGGGCACAAGAACAAAATAATTCTCTATGGTATAACAAAATATCTCTCATTTCCAACTCGAATAGATCCTTCCTTTTAATTTTCAAATGAATGTTTTTGTCTTGCTTTGAACGATGTACTAATTTGTTGAATCCGGTACCAACCGGTATAATCCCCCCCAGAACAACGTTCTCTTTCAGGCCTTTCAACCAATCAATACGACCTCGTAGAGCAGCTTTTGCTAAAACTCGAGCAGTTTCTTGAAAACTCGCTTCGGATATGAAACTTTGAGTATTCAGAGATGACTTCGTTATTCCCAATAAGATTGCCCGATAACAGATCGCTTCGTCCAAAACGCGCCCTGCTCGCTCTGCTCGCAACAATCCAATAAATTCCCCAGGTAAAAAAACATTAGACATTCCATCTTCTGAAACCAAAACTCTTGATGTTACTTGACGTACAATAATCTCTATATGTCTATTATGGATCTGTACCCCTTGGGATCGATAAACCTTTTGGATCTTATTAACCAAAGAGATACGACTTTGGGCTATGGTTAGTTCAGCTCCAATCAAGAATCCCCAAGGGATCCCAAGAATCCTTCGGATACGTTCGTCCCAACCTTCAACTCTTCTTTCGAGGTTCATCGATATTGAATCAATTGAACGAACTTCTAAGATTTGTTCCACTTTTGGAAGACCTTGCGTTATGTCACCAGATCTCGATTTTTCATATATAAATGTAATTAATGTGTCTCCTTCAGAAAAGATTTCTCCATAATGGCCATGGACAGTTGCTCCTGGAGTGACCAAATAGGGCTTAGATGATCTTATAACTAAAGAGTCAACATGAACAATGAAAATTTGACCAGATTTTTTTATGCGTAATCCATATTTCAATAGACATGCATTTTCACAAAGGAATTGTCCAAGGCTAATTATTGTCCATGCCTCTTCACAAGAATCGTGATGGAGAAAACACCAATTCAAATGGAATGAATTCCAAATGATGTTACTGCATGGATCGGGATTATAAATCCTACTATTTTCATCTAGGAAACAGTATTGAAATGGAAGTACTTGAAGCACTTGGAAAGTCTGTTGAAAATTTTCAAGTAAAAAATATTTCTTTAAAAAGACTTGATTATAAGTTCTTAAATAGTAAGATGAACGAAGATTTACTATTTTAGGCACAATAGTACCTAAAGGACCCAACAAATCCCTAATTGGAGTCATGGGATCCGATCCTTTTGTCGCATTATTATATCTCGAAGTATTGAAGGGACCAATTCGAGAGCAATTGGATGATGACAAAATT